CACTGGAATTCTGTCTGCTATATTTATAATAAAGTGCTTCTGAATTCATCTTATCTTTTAATAATTGAAATTCTTCTTTGTTGAGTAATAACTTAATCCTTGAATAAAATCTTTCTTGTAGCAATATCAATAGATATTTCAACCTAACGTTTTCAATTACGAAATCCAATTAGACGTTGCATTAGTTCACGAATCATGACAAGAATTCTATCTCTATATAGAGTTTTTCTAGTGCAATTCCACTAGTGCAATTCCATTCAGTCTTTCGATTTTTTTCGTTCCTATTCTCCTTTCTCAAAAAAAGGGGGACGTTAAACAAAGTTAAAGGATTACTTCGTTCTTGATAGTTATTTACTTAATCGGTGAATAGAAGTATACTCCGGATCGGAATCGTGGGAAGTACTCCTTGATCATTTCTACCAATTTAAAGCCCCAATTATAATTCTTTTTATACGCAGAAAAATAGACTTACATAATCTCTATTACGAATCCTTTGTGTACCTTAGTGTTCCTAGCTATCCACTCATTTTTCTCAATCTACTTTCGGGTAATACATATGGTAATAGATAGTAAAAGCCCCATAAAGTTGATCTTTTGAACCCGCTTCAAGTCATGATGACGAATCAATCAATCTTGGGGTAAACAGTCTCTAATACTTATGTTTACTTTTCTTAACTCTTGTACATAGGAAATGAGATTCAATCTTTTACTGCAAATTTATAAGCTGTTTCTTTCACTCATATAACTATCTGGTTTCTTTCATCAATCCCCCAATAATGAATAAAAAACGAAAATATATATATTCAACTCATGACACTTCCTTCCTAGAAAGAAAAGAAGTAGGGGGAAATTTATGTCTTAACGAATCACACGTAGAGATATTGATAACACACATAGAGTTAATGGTATTTCATAACTAATTGATTGAGCGGCAGCTCGTAGACCACCTAAAAAAGAATATTTATTATTTGAGCCATATCCTGACATAAGAAGGCCGACAGGAGCAATACTTGAAATAGCAATCCATAAAAAAACACCGATACTGAGATCGGCTAGAACAAGGTGATAACCAAAAGGAATTACTAAATAACTTAATAAAATTGATATGACTGCTATAGATGGTCCAATACTGAATAAACGAGTATCCCCTCTAGATGGAAGAAGGTTCTCTTTCAAAAGTAATTTGGTACCATCTGCTAGAGCTTGAAGAATTCCCAAAGGTCCTGCGTATTCAGGGCCAATACGTTGTTGTATACCCGCAGATATTTCTCTTTCTAACCAAACAATTACTAATACACCTATTATGATTCCGAATACGGGAGTAAAAATAGGGATAAGCATCCATATGATCCCGTAGACCTCTTTTAAGGATTCCAATCTAGAAAAAGAATTGATAGCTTGTACTTCTGTTGTATCAATTATCATTTTAACGATCAACTTCTCCCATAATGATATCTATACTACCTAGTATCGTCATAATATCAGCCAATTTCATTCTTTTAACTAACTGAGGAAGAATTTGCAAATTAATAAACCCCGGTGGGCGAATTTTATATCGCCAAGGAAAAACACCCTTATCTCCTATCAGAAAAACTCCCAATTCTCCTTTTGGTGCTTCGACTCTTGCATAAAGTTCTTGCTTCGACAATTCAAAAGTCGGAGAAGTTTTTTTACTAATGAATCGGTAGTCAAACTCATTCCATACAGTATCTTTTACTCTATCAAAGCGGCGCATTTCTAAATTTTCATAGGGCCCCCCCGGAATTCCTTCTAGAGTCTGCTGAATAATTTTTATGGATTCTGTCATTTCACTGATTCGTACTAAATAACGAGCTAATGAATCCCCCTCTTTTTGCCATTGGACTTCCCAATCAAATTCGTCGTAACACTCATAATGATCAACTTTACGAAGATCCCATTGTATTCCGGAAGCTCGTAGCATTGGTCCCGACAAACCCCAATTTATTGCTTCCTCTCCACCAATAATGCCTACTCCTTCAACTCGTTCTAAAAAAATGGGATTCCGTGTAATAAGCTTTTGATATTCAGCAATTCCCGTTAAAAAATAATCGCAAAAATCCAAACATTTATCTATCCAGCCATGGGGTAAATCAGCAGCGACTCCTCCAATACGAAAAAAATTGTGCATCATTCGCATACCGGTGGCAGCTTCGAATAGGTCATATATCAATTCTCTTTCTCGAAAAATATAGAAGAAAGGAGTCTGTGCCCCAATATCTGCCATAAAAGGGCCAAGCCATAACAAATGTGAAGCTATACGACTTAACTCCAACATAATGACTCTGATATAACTGGCCCTTTTAGGGACTTGAATATTGCCTAATTGCTCTGGCGCATTTACAGTTATTGCTTCTGTGAACATAGTAGCTAAATAATCCCAACGTGTTACATAAGGCAAATATTGTATAATTGTTCGATTTTCCGCAATTTTTTCCATACCTCTGTGTAAATAACCCAATATCGGTTCACAGTCAATAACATCTTCACCATCTAGAGTAACAATGAGTCGAAGAACACCATGCATTGATGGGTGGTGAGGTCCCATATTGACTATCATGAGGTCTTTTCTTGTAGATGGTAGAGTCATAGGTTTTTCCTGATTCATTCTTCCATGAATTGCTGAAAGCGAAAAGAAGTTCATCAAACTTTAAGCGAATAATTCAAACTAACTCTTCAAATTAACGAGTTTTTCTCTCTCTAATACCCAACTGTCCTATTAATTCTTTATAACGCGCTCTATTTTTTTTTGACAAATAAGCCAGCAACCGTTGACGTTTTCCCAGAATTTTCCGCAGACCTCTCTGAGATAAATAGTCTTTTTTGTGCAATTCCAAATGTGAAGTAAGTCTACGTATCTTATTGGTGAAACTGACTACTTGAAATTCAACAGATCCTCTGTTTTCTTTGTTTTCTTCTTGTTCTTGCAAAATAATTGAAATAAATGGATTTTTTACCATAAAAGAATTTAACACTCCCCTTTTTACAGATATTTATTTTATTGATCAGTAATAATAATGTCATAAATTTTAATGCAGTATACACAATAATTATAATTTCTTTATAGACTCCGGATTTTATCAATTAAGATCAGTCAATCCGATTTTGGAGTTAATTTGGATAGTGATACAAAAAGACGATACCAAATAGTTTATGTTGATTAATTTCTAGCTTTAATGGATACACCATTTCCTACGTCATTTGCTTAGTATTGCAGTATCCTAGACTGGGCAGGGCATATGTGCATCTGGTTGCTTGGATATAACATGAATATTACAGATCACGGACAGAGGAAAAAATGAAAAATCTGATTGATAGAACAACAGAATATATAGGAAACTCAAAATTTTAAATCATGGATACATATATATCCTTAACATACTCAAGCGGCTCCCATTATTGGTATCAAACCAATAGCGATTCATACAAGCTAAATCTTCTAATCGATAATTAGACCAAAAAAAGAACTTTAATTTCATTAATTCATTTTTTTTTATGTCAAAATGTTTATTTTTTCTCTTGTTTTCCTTGCAAAATACTGTATTTTTATGCACACCATTCCTATTCTTTATTAAAAATGAATTCAAAGAAATTAGAATTCTCAATTCTCTACGACGTCTAGACGATAAACTTTTTTCAAGAACAAGGAAATCATAATTATTTTTGTCTCTATTTAGAGTTTTTCTTTTATATCTTGGAATGGATTCATAAAAATTATTCTTAGCAACATTTTTTTGTTTTCGGTATCCTTGATTACTTTTTTGCTTATTTTTATGAACCAATGAAATACCTAGGATTTGATACATAAAAAACTGTCCGTCATTTTTTACAGATATACGGGCAGGTTCCACAATTAATCTTCCCCTTTTTATTAATTGTCCAAGGTCCAAACGCTTGCTCAATATATCCAGACTCATTTCTTGCTTTTTAATATGGGATAAAGTAATTTTTCTTATATTTATCAGGTTAAATAGGAGAACAAATACCTGGATATTATTAATTATTTTTTGATTCATTTCATCCACATATCCAGGCCATCTTAATTGCAAAGGAGAACCTCCTTTAAAGAAGATTCTTCGGCTTGCGATCATTTGTAAAAATGCAATATTGTCAATATTGTTTTGATTCTTTAATTCAAAATAGTGTTTTGAATTTAATGGGTTAAAATTTAAAAAATTCCCATTCTGCTCTTGCTTTACAAAAAAATCCTCATCCTCCTCTTGCTTTACAAAAAAATCCTCATCCTCTTCTTGCTTTACATTGATATTTTTATTTTCACTCAAATTTGTATTTATATTCAAATTAAAAAGAAGTAATTTGCTTGGGATAAACCAAGGTTTATCTTTATATTTATAATAAAGTATCACAAGCTCTGGAAAGAAAAGAACTTCCCGATTCGATATGAAGCGATTTAAGATTAAGATTTCTTCATTCATTCCCATCCAATCAAAAAACATTCCCATCCAATCAAAAAAGACCTTTTTGTAATTTATTTCAGAATTTGAATTTGAATCAATCGGAAGATAAAAAAGACCATTATTATGAATTTTACCCATTATTTGGTCCTGATTATGGTCCTTATTAGGTTCAACCTTAAGAATTTTCCAACCCCAAGATTTTCTATCTGTATTTTTTTTATATATAATATCACTTTTTCCTAGATAATTATTGATAGGAATATTCTTGAGTATGTTAACTTTATTTCTGGTGGAATTTTCTTGGTTCTTATTTGTTTCTAATGATGATCTATAAATATAGGAGTTCCTCTTAGTTTCAGAATGAATATATTTATATGATAAAAGATCATATCTATAGTTTTTTTGAAAATTCTCCTCTTTATTTGGTAATAAATATACTTTCGAATTTTGTTTTTTTTTGTAATCAAGTAATTGGTCTTTTTCATAGGAATACCATTTGTTTAAATCTTTATTTTGAGACGTATTGGATTGATTGATTCCATTTCGCCATTTTTGTGGGACTAATCTAGACCATGTAATCTGAGATAAATCGTATTGATAATGACCTATTAACCAATTTTTCCATGGATTCATTCCATAATTTGGAAGTTTCTTATGTCTTAATTCGGAATGAAATATTCCTTGTCTTCCAAAAAAATCCTTTATTTCAGTCTTAAGAAAAAAAGACGGTCGATTATATTGATATTGAAGAATAGATCTTAACTTATTGAAGTTAATAACTTGGGTTTGTGATAATTTTAAAAATACATATTTTTGTGACAAGTAAGATAAATCAAAAAAAATATGCGACTTCCGCTTACTATTTCTAAGATTATCAAAAGCCCCTTTTATAGTCATAGGCGAAATAAAGTCAATTTTCTTTTGTTTTGTTTTATTAATGCTTTCTTGATTTGTTTCCGTATTGTAAATGTATTTATCAACAATTTTTTTTGTTGATGCGATAAAAAGTTGTAGAGCGATTCTGCGCATATTAATGATACATAGAAAGATATTTATGTATATTTTTTCAATGAAAAATTGAACGATTAATTGAATATTTTTTATTTTTAATATTTTCAAATTTTTTTGGGGTGATTCTCCATTATTATTTTTATTTTTTTTTATTCCTGTCGTTCCTTTTTTTTTCTCTTTTTTCATTATTTCTATTTGATTTTTGATTGTGCTTCTTCTATCAATCCTATTTTTCATTTCTTCTTCTGCCTGTGAATAATTTGTCCAACCTGTAGATCGAATTTGACTAAGTGATTCATGAATTATCTGATTGCTGATTATAGAATCCTTTTCTTTTTGAGTTTCGCTTGATTCATATATTTCTCTCGGTATAAATAATGTAATTGTCTTTCCTTTTAAAAGTTGTTTTATTATTCGTTTTACAAACAAAAATGCTTTTGCTTCTTTCTTTGTTATTTTTTTTAAAACTCTTCGAACTCTAAAATTTAATTTTTTTATTTCGGCTTTATAGTCTATATCTTTAAAAATGGGTTCAAAAAAGGAAGGTGTTTCTCGAGGAGGACCAAAAGGATATTCCGTTTCCATTCCGAGAACTGTTAAAAAACAAGAATCAAAATCATCTTGTTTCTTTAGAGCTCTATCAGAGAGTCGTAGCTTAGATCTGTGCCAAGGTTTCAAATGAAAAGGATATAGGATTTTTATCTGAAAACCTTGTTTTAACCAATTTTTAGGAATTCTTGTTCTGGAGAATATCATACCACTAGAGTTGCAGTTTACATAAATTTCTCTATTCCAATCTTGGAAATCCTCATACCATTCCGGAGATTGCCATAATAAAATACGGACAATATTCTTAGCTATTATTAATAAGGGTAATCTAATATATCTTCTCAAAATTGATTGAGTTAGTAACAGAATACTTCTTGTTTTTTGTCTATGTGCAATGTTCTCCCAGGTCCTTATTGAAGTTTCCTGGTAGTTTTTTTTTCTTTTCAATTCGCGCTCTCTAATTTCGAAGTCTGACTTTGGAGCCATCCAATCTATACTACTATCATAAATTCTCACTACTTCGGATATAGGAAAAGGCAAATTTTTCCCTTTTTCCAAAAAAAGCGGGGAATGGGGATTTATTTGAGACGGTCCCCAAACAACCACTTTACGCCTTTGAGCGCGCATAGCTCCTTTGACTATGGCTCGACGAAAATCTGGTTTGTCCAAATAACTTATAAAACCACGATTTCTATTAATTCGATTAAAAAGACTCTCGCTCTTTAAATGAGAACTCTTAAAAGTTCGTCTCGAACGATTTAAAAAAGCTATAAGTTTAAATCTTCTTGTTCGAAGCTGGTGCTCCAGCCCTTGCAGTATGCCTTGTTCTTTTCGTCGTCTTTTAAAATATTGTGCCAACTGGTTGATTAATTTGTATGACCATCGCGGGGGTTTTTTAGTGATTTGGCTTACTACAATATATTTTCTGTAACGCTTAGGGTCAAGCATAACTGTGTTGAGTAAAAAATTTGTGTTGAGCAAAAACCTCTTATTTGCATCAATTTTTCCTTGTTTTTTTTCTGATCTTTCCATTTTCTGTTCATATTTTTGATAAATAGGATAGGGAAGAAAAGTATCATGAATTTTATTTAGTTCAGTTAGTTCAGGTGTTTCTGGCCAATTTTCTATCCAAGTTTCTTTTCTGATTGAAGATGAGAACAATTTCTTCATTCTTACACGAGACATACCATTCAAAAAGGGATCATACATTTTCACTATGCAATTCTTTTTGTTTTTAGTCTCAGCATTACACAATCTAGTCTTTGTTTCAAGTATATTTACAGAAAAAAATACTCTCTCCAAAGCATTAATTTTCATTCTATCTATAAATTCAGTATTTAAGTTCTTAACTTTTTTGTTGTTGGTATAAAGCCACTTGATGTATAGTTCATTAGCAGAGAGTTTTTCTAATGTAGACAACGATACCTTTCTTGCTATCATTTCCCCAAAAGTTGACAAGCTGGGAGGATACGTAAAAGATATTCTTTGTTTTCCATCGCTTTGG